TATATATGGGAACACGCTGTATTGCCACTAGAAATCAAGACATTGGGATTGGACTTGTAAATCGATTCATAACCTTTCGAGCACAACCAATAACCATTCGAACCCCTTTTACTTGTAGGAGTGCATCTTGGATCTGTCGATTATGTTATGGACGGAGTCCTACTCATGGCGACCTGGTTGAATTGGGAGAAGCCGTAGGTATTATTGCAGGCCAATCAATTGGAGAACCGGGTACTCAATTAACATTAAGAACTTTTCATACCGGCGGAGTATTCACGGGGGGTACTGCAGAACACGTGCGAGCCCCTTCTAATGGAAAAATCAAATTCAACGAAGATTTGGTTCATCCGACACGTACACGCCATGGACATCCCGCCTTTCTCTGTTCCATAAACTTGTATGTAACTATTGAAAGTGAAGATAGTCGACATAATGTAAATATTCCACCCCAAAGTTTTCTTTTAGTTCAAAACGATCAATATGTAGAATCAGAACAAGTGATTGCTGAGATTCGCGCAGGAACATCCACTTTGAATTTTAAAGAGAAAGTTCGAAAACATATTTATTCTGACTCAGACGGAGAAATGCACTGGAGCACCGATGTGTATCATGCACCCGAATTTACATATGGAAATGTTCATCTATTACCAAAAACAAGTCATTTATGGATATTATTAGGAGAGCCGCGCAGATCTAGTCTAGTTTCACTTTCGGTCCACAAGGATCAAGACCAAATGAATGCGCATTCTTGTTCTGTCAAGAGCAATTCTACTTCTAACCTCTCAGGAACGAATGATCCGTCGAGAGAAAAATTCTTTACTTCTCATTTTTCGGATAAAAAAGAAGATAGGCTTCCTGATTATTCAGACTTTGGTCGAATTATAGGTACCGGTCGTTGTAATCTCGTAGATCCGACCATTCTCTACCAGAATTCTGATTTATTCTCAAAGAGGCGAAGCAATAGATTCATCATTCCACTCCAATCGATTCAAAAACGCGAGAATGAATTAACACCTCCCTCGGATATCTTGATTGAAATCCCCATCAATGGCGTTTTCCGTAGAAATAGTATTCTTGCTTATTTGGACGATCCTCGATACAGAAGAAAGAGTTGGGGCATTACTAAACACGGGACTCTAGAAACGGATTCAATCGTCAAAAAAGAGGATTTGATTGAGTATCGAGGAGGTAAGGAATTTAGGCCAAAATACCAAATGAAAGTCGATCGTTTTTTTTTCATTCCCGAGGAAGTGCATATATTACCTGGACCTTCTTCCCTAATGGTACGGAACAATAGTATCATTGGGGTGGATACACAAATTACTTTAAATATAAGAAGCCAAGTAGGCGGGTTGGTCCGAGTGGAGAGAAAAAAAAAAAGAATTGAACTTAAAATCTTTTCTGGAGATATCCATTTTCCTGGAGAGACAGATAAGGTATCCCGACATAGTGGCGTTTTGATACCACCGGGAACAGGAAAACAAAATGCGAAGGAATCCAAAAAATGGAAAAATTGGATGTATGTTCAACGGATCACACCTAGTAAGAAAAAGTATTTTGTTTTGGTTCGCCCTGTCGTCACCTATGAAATAACGGACGGTATAACTTTAGGAACGCTTTTCCCCCGGGATCGGTTGCAGGAAAGGGATAATGTGGAACTTCGAGTTGTCAATTATATCCTTTATGGGAATGGTAAACCAATTCGAGGAATTTCTGATACAAATATTCAATTAGTTCGGACTTGTTTAGTATTGAATTGGGACCAAGACAAAAAAAGTTCTTCTAGTCAAGAAGCTCCTGCTTCTTTTGTTGAAATAAGGGCAAATGGTTTGATTCGACATTTCCTAAGAATCGACTTGCTGAAATCCACTATTTCATATAGCGGAAAAAGGAATAACCGGCCGGGCTCAGGATTTATCCCCGCTAATGGATCAGATTGCACCAATATAAATCCGTTTTCTTCCATTTATTCCAAAATAAGAATTCAACAACCCCTTAATCAAAATAAAAGAACTATTCATACGTTGTTGAATAGAAATAAGGGATTCCAATCGTTGATAATTTTGTCATCATCCAATTGTTTTCGAATGGGTCCATTCAACGATGTAAAATATCAAAATCATAATGCGATAAAAGAATCAATTCAAATTACAAAAGATCCTGTAATTCCAATTAAGAATTTGTCGAGGCCTTTAGGAACAGCCTTTCTAATCGCGAATGTTTATTCATTTTACCATTTAATGATTCATAATCAGATCTTGGTAAATCACTATTTGCAACTTGACAATTTAAAACAGACTTTTCAAGTAATTCAATTTAAATATTATTTAATCGATGAAAATGAAAAAATTTATAACCCCCGTCCATGCAGTAACATTATTTTCAATTTGAATTGGTATTTTTTCCACCCCAATTATTGTCAAGAAAAATCTACAATAATGAATCTTGGACAGTTTATTTGTGAAAAAATAGATATAGCCAAAAACGCACCACACCTAAA